TACCAGTGTAAGCGAGGACCCGGTTATAAATGATAAGGATAAAAACATTCATCGTTGGGGTGATAGTGAGAGTTCTAGTTACAGTAATGTTGATCATTTCGTTGGCGTCAGGGACATTCGGAATTTCATCTCCGATGACACCTTTTTTGTTAGGGATAGTAATAGGGACGGTTATTCCATATATTTTGATATTGAAAATCAAATTTTTGAGATTGACAATGATCATTCTTTTCTGAGTGAACTAGAAAGTTCTTTTTATAGTTTTCGTAATTCTAATTATAGGAATAATAGATCGAAAAGGGACGATCCCGACTATGATCGTTACATGCATGATACTCAATCTAGTTGGAATAATCACATTAATAATTGCGTTGATTCTTATCTTCATTCTCAAATCTGTATCGATAGTCACGTTTTAAGTAGTAGTGAAAATTACAGTGACAGTTACATTTATAATTACATTTGTGGCCAAAGTGGAAATAGTAGTGAAATCGATAGTTCCAATATAAAAACTAGCCCGAATGGTAGTCATTTAACTAGAAGTAGAAGAGAAAGTTCTAATGATCTCGAAGTAACTCAAAAATACAGGCATTTGTGGATTCAATGCGAAAATTGTTATGGATTAAATTATAAGAAAATTTTGAAGTCAAAAATGAATATTTGTGAACAATGCGGATATCATTTGAAAATGAGTAGTTCAGATAGAATCGAACTTTCGATTGATCCAGGTACTTGGGATCCGATGGATGACGACATGGTCTCTCTGGATCCCATTGAATTTCATTCCGAAGAGGAACCTTATAAAAATCGTATTGATTCTTATCAAAGAAAGACGGGATTAACAGAGGCTGTTCAAACAGGTACAGGTCAACTAAATGGGATTCCCATCGCAATTGGGGTTATGGATTTTCAGTTTATGGGGGGTAGTATGGGATCCGTAGTAGGTGAGAAAATCACCCGTTTGATCGAGTATGCTACCAATCAATTTTTACCTCTTATTCTGGTGTGTGCTTCCGGAGGAGCACGGATGCAAGAAGGAAGTTTGAGCTTGATGCAAATGGCTAAAATATCTTCCGCTTTATATGATTATCAATCAAATCAAAAGTTATTCTATGTATCAATTCTTACATCTCCTACTACTGGTGGAGTGACAGCTAGTTTTGGTATGTTGGGGGATATCATTATTGCCGAACCGAATGCCTATATTGCCTTTGCGGGTAAAAGAGTAATTGAACAAACATTGAATAAGGCAGTACCTGAAGGTTCACAAGCGTCTGAATATTTATTCCATAAGGGCTTATTCGATCCAATCGTACCACGTAATCCTTTAAAAGGTGTTCTGAGTGAGTTATTTCAGCTCCACGCTTTTTTTCCTTTGAATAAAATTCAATCAAGTAGAGTCTTAAGTTAATTTTTTTTTGTGGTGAACAATTAGTTAGTTAATTTATCAGAATCAAAATAAATAAAGAATGGACTTTTCTTTGGTGACATAAGATTAAATTGTATTTGTATAAAGAATCATGCGGATAATTATTTTTTTTTTTACCGATATTCCTGATTACTAATCAGTAACCCTCTATCAACAAAACAACATAAAAAGCGAATTCTTCCTTAGAATTAGGAGGCAGGGCAAATAAAACAAATTTCGTGGTCCCCTTTTGATATGTATTTTGCATATGTATATATAGAACTCAAATATAGAAAAAATATTGAATCTTGCATCTTTCTATATCTCCCAAGAAGTCCCATTTTTTCTAAGAATCCTTGCTATTGGATATTGGATCGGATTCTAACGAATCTTTCGGGAATTTGGTAAAAAACTCTTTTTGTATTAAATATTAAAAAAGAAATTAGAATATAAGAACAATAGAAAAATAAAAGAAGTAAGAATAGAATAATAAAGAAAGTGGATTATCATACATAACATATATTTCATGTAGAAAGATGAATAAGTCCGTTTATTTAGTTCTACATTCCTTGCACTTATTCTATAGACTCACTTAGATATACTTAGTATATATACTTAGTATACTTCTATATGAATTCTAATATGAATTAGAATTATTATAAGATATCTTTATAATAATAAGAGGTACAAATATTAAATCGAGGTACCCATTCTATGACAATTCTCAACAACTTACCCTCTATTTTTGTGCCGTTAGTGGGCCTAGTATTTCCGGCAATTGCAATGGCTTCTTTATCTCTTCATGTTCAAAAAAATAAGATTTTGTAAATCCGATGTGGTCAAATCTCCTCTAGTTTTTTTTTTTCAAGACTTAGCAAACACGGCACGGATATCCATTTAGTAGAGTATTGTATAACAATAACAAATAACAGGCGGCTTTCTGCGAATATAAACGAAAGAGCTCTTATGCATGCATAAACATGATATATGGGTAAATGAATTCTATCTATTTTCAAAAATAGGCCAGGATCCGAGCTCATGTCTGAAATTTAAGTCAATGTATCTATATGTATGTAGCTATCTAATCTATATCTATCTATAGGGAATCCTATGAAGGGGATGTTCTTATTTTATTATATCTAACTAATTTGATGAATTACTGCTAAAAGTTCACATCAGAATAGTACTAGTTGATGAAAGTTACTTCGGAAACAAAAAAAAAAAGTAAAGTCAAATTGATTTTGGTTATTCCCTCAATTCCAAGAAAATGCAACTGGATCTAGTATGTATGAGTTGGCGATCAGAATATATATGGATAGAATTTATAGCAGGATCTCGCAAAACAAGTAATTTCTGCTGGGCCTTTATCCTTTTTTTAGGTTCATTAGGATTCTTATTGGTTGGAATTTCTAGTTATCTTGATAGGAATTTGATATCTTTATTTCCGTCTCAGCAAATCAGTTTTTTCCCACAAGGGATCGTGATGTCTTTCTATGGGATCGCGGGTCTCTTTGTTAGTTCCTATTTGTGGTGCACAATTACATGGAATGTCGGTAGCGGTTATGATCGATTTGATCGAAAAGAAGGAATAGTGTGTATTTTTCGTTGGGGATTTCCTGGAAAAAATCGCCGCATCTTTCTACGATTCCTTATGAAAGATATTCAGTCCATCAGAATAGAAGTGAAAGAGGGTATTTATGCTCGTCGTGTCCTTTATATGGAAATTAGAGGCCTGGGGGCTATTCCGTTGACTCGTACTGATGAGAATTTGACTCCGCGAGAAATTGAGCAAAAGGCTGCGGAATTGGCCTATTTCTTGCGCGTACCAATTGAAGTTTTTTGAAAAATGAACTGAAGAATAAATGCTTTCTCAGCCGGAGGAACAAACCCAAGAATCCTCTTTTTTCTATAGCATAATTTACTTAATTGAAGTTTCTTCAGAATGTCCAGTCGGGCCAAAGCAAGGCAAACGTGTATGGAACAGCCATAACATAAAACGAAACCGTTTTTGTCTGTAAAAAAATGGTTTTTTTGCGTATGGAAATCCCCACTCAATTCAATTCAGTAACAAAAGAAGTAACAAATCGAAATAATAGATTGATCTCATATATCAAAACTTTTCGGAATCAAAAATTTAGCTTTTTTTTTATTTTCAATATTTTGAATTCATACGTTAGAATGGATAGATCATATCTTGGAAATTCTCTCTATTTTCTTTTGGTAATGGACCCTTTTTATCCTTTCTTTTGTCTTTCTTAATGACCAAACAATTGGATCTCTTATAATGAGAACTTTTCTTTCTTTTTTTGCCACTCGGTTTTGATTATCACAATATTCTTCAGAAAATTCTCTCAAATATTCCTTCAAATATTCCTGGATTAGGCTCTGGACAGCCTGCGAATTTTTTTTTTTCGAAATATTTTCGATTTTAATTCTTACTAAAAAGGAAGTTCTTTCATTTCGAAATCCGAATAATATTCATTATTTGAATTTGAATCTTTTGGGCATTCATCGAAAAAAGGGGGGGGTTGCTTCGAATATTTGATCAATTGAGATATCTGGAAACAATATTTTTTGATTATTTCTTCATTCGAATTCGAAATGGATTCTTCTTCTATTTTTGGATTTTTTCTACACTAGATTCAAGGACTGACTGCTGAATCACAACTAAAAAACCGAGACTCGATTCATAGGCGCGATACCTTATAATAGAACTCATGCTTGGATAGAAATATTAGATCGAATAGAGTCAACAAAAGAGGTGGTTTCAGTACCAATTCACAGATGAAAAAATGACAAAAAAGAACGCACCCATTCCCATTAGGTATCTCTCATCTATAGTATTTTTAGTATTCTTGCCCTGGTGGATTTCTCTCTCATTTAATAAAAGTCTGGAATCTTGGATTACTAATTGGTGGAATACTAGGCAATCCGAAACTTTCTTGAATGATATTCAAGAAAAGAGTATTCTAGAAAAATTCATAGAATTAGAGGAACTATTCCTCTTGGACGAAATGATAAAGGAATTCCCGGAAAGGCATCTACAAAAGCTTCGTATAGGGCTCCACAAAGAAACAATCCAATTGATCAAGATGCACGACGAGGATCATATCCATACGATTTTGCACTTCTCGACAAATATAATCTGTTTCGTTATTCTAAGCGGTTATTCTATTCTGGGTAATGAGGAACTTGTTATTCTTAACTCTTGGGTTCAAGAATTCCTATATAATTTAAGCGACACAATAAAAGCCTTTTCGATTCTTTTAGTAACTGATTTATGTATCGGATTCCATTCGCCCCACGGTTGGGAACTAATGATTGGCTATGTCTACAACGATTTTGGATTTGCTCATAATGATGAAATTATATCTGGTCTTGTTTCCACTTTTCCAGTCATTTTAGATACAATTTTGAAATATTGGATTTTTCGTTATTTAAATCGTGTATCTCCGTCACTTGTAGTGATTTATCATTCAATGAATGACTGAAAAACGATTCACTGATCCAATTAGAATGTTTCAGACTTTGTACATAAGCAAAACATTCAAAGTCGTACTTACCTTTTACCTTACTCTTTCTACCCATCGAG